CATATTCTGACTTTTATCTGGAGAATATCCAACAATAGCTTCCATCGCATGAATAATTGATCCAGATCCTAAGAACAACAATGCCTTCGAATAAGCATGAGTAATCAAATGAAATAAAGCAGCTCGATAAGACCCCATACCTAGAGCTAACATCATATAACCCAATTGAGACATTGTAGAATAAGCTAAGCTTTTCTTAATATCTTTTTGAGCAAGAGCTAAAGTGGCTCCTAAAAATAATGTTATTATACCTATCAAAGCTATTAGATTTAGAATGTAAGGTATAACTATGAAAAGAGGAAGAAGCCGAGCTACAAGAAAAATTCCTGCTGCTACCATAGTAGCGGCATGTATAAGAGCCGAAATGGGGGTAGGCCCTTCCATGGCATCAGGTAACCATACATGAAGGGGAAATTGGGCGGATTTAGCAACAGCGCCGGCAAATAATAGGGAGGCGCATAAAGTAACAAATAAAAAATTAACTTCATTATTATAAACCAAGTTATTGAATATTTCAAACAAATCCCGAAATTCGAAACTACCTGTTATCCAATAAAAACCCAAAATTCCTAATAATAAACCAAAATCCCCGACACGATTAGTTACAAACGCTTTTTGACAAGCATTCGCGGCACTGGGTCGTGTGAACCAAAAACCTATTAATAGATAAGAACACACTCCAACTAATTCCCAAAAAATATAAATTTGTATCAAATTAGAACTAGTAACTAATCCCAACATTGAAGTATTGGAAAAACTCATATAAGCAAAAAATCTCAAATATCCCTGATCATGAGACATATAATTGTCACTATAAATAAGAACCATAATTCCAACAGTAGTGATTAATATCGACATAATAGAAGTAAGTGGATCAACCAAGCAGCCAAATTCTAAAGAAAAATCATTATTGATGGTCCAAGACCATACATATTGATAGACAGAATTATTATTTATTTGCTGAATAGAAAAAAGGGCTGAAAAAACCATAACTATACTTAATAATAAAACACTAGGAAAAGCCCACATACGGCGAAGATTTTTTGTTGCCGTTGGAAAAAGTAGAAGTCCTGTTCCAATTAAGATAGGAACTGGAAGTGGAATGAAAGGTATAATCCATGAATATTGATATGTATATTCCATAAAAAAAAAAAAAAAAAAATTATCTTAATTAATTGTTTCTGAGTCACCGGTTCTTATTTCGTTTGTGGTCGGTTAATAAAAAAAAATTAAGATATATAAAATAAAACTTAAATAGAATTTTCTAGCCTTAATTATTCTGAATCTTTCCAAACTACTTCAAATATTTAAAATCAAGAGGTTATAATTGGTCAAATGATATAAATTCAAATGATATAAATAAGTCACTAGTGAAAAATAAATACTAATTTTATTAATACTGAATTGTTAATATTAAATTCAAATTTTTAAATAAAATTTTATGAAGATAAAAAATGAAAATTAGAATTTTCATTTTAATTATTACGTATTACAATAATTTTTTTATATCTATAGAACAAGGATAAATAATTATAGAACAAGGATAAATAATTATACCAAAAACAGTATTTGATATGAATCATAAAGCCCATAACTAAAACTATTTATTGTAATTCGGTTATTTAGAATCATTAACCAATTTGTTTTGTAACTAATTGTTTGTCTTCCATTACAATAAAAGCTATTTGTAGGAAATGCTATGATATCCAACACTTTAATTTTACGGAAAAAAAAGGTGGCAAATAAAATGCCTTTAAATTATGTATTTTGTATCCTTTAACAGATTAACTACTAGTCTCATTTGATAATTAAAATTTTGTGGACTCTTTCTTCGAGCTTGAACAATTAAATTAATATTAAATTAATTAATATAATAGAAAAAATTATTAAAGTTTTTTATTTTTTAATTAAGCGGGAGAAGGGTTGGGTTATTAAACTTTTAGATTTTTTTATTACATGTATAAATGTAACACGACGAAAATAGAAAGAAAACGAAACGGACAATCTTTCTTTTTTTTTTTTTTTTTATCAACTTCAATCTATTTGGCATAGTGTACCTTATCGTTCTTATTAATATTTTATGGGAGTTTTACCCCCCTTTTTTTTTTGGAGTCTAATTTCGAGAAAAAATAGATAGAGAATAGTAAAGAACAATTGATTTTGAACAATAGATGTCTTTCACATCCAACCGAAAAACCTATTATAACTTTTTAATGGCAGTTCCAAAAAAGCGCACCTCTATTTCAAAAAAACGTATTCGTAAAAATATTTGGAAAAGGAAGGGATATAGGGCAGCATTGAAAGCTTTTTCGTTAGCGAAATCTCTTTCTACCGGGAGTTCTAAAAGTTTTTTTTGTGTAACAAATAAATAATCTGAATCGTTCTAATAACTAATAAAGTGATATAATTTTGTTTATAGTTTATTTATAAGATTTATAAGTTATAAAAATGATAAATAATATTTATCAATTAGAATTAATATTAACATCATAATAGTATAGTAAAAGAATAAATATGAATATATAAGATAAATTACAATATAAACAATATACATTAAAAATAAAATAAATAAAAAAGAATTAGTCTCATAATGTTTTAATTTAAACGAATATAAAATTGAATTTGTTTTACTTTAATTTGAAGCCAAATTTTTCTTTCGTTTCTGATATAGATAAGAATTCTGTTGTCTACTGAATTCTAATGGTACTTTTTTGTTTGAAAAAAGGGTAAACGCAAGCGCAAGGTTTCGCCTTTCATTTTAGTATGTTTTATCATTTTCCGGATGGGGATTATCACTTTCCCCATCGCCCTTACTCAATAATAAAACTCAATAATAAAAAGAATTTTTTTTTAGTTATATTAATTTTTTTTTTAGTTATATTTTTGATTTTATATTATTAAAGAAGAGGTCGTTGAAACTAATTGATTAAGTTTAAAATGTTTTTTATAATCTTTTAAACCATTATTTGGGGTTTTAGAAATTATTATCACTATATAAATTCCTTAAACCCAATTAAATTAATAAAAGTCCCGTTTACATTTTTAGGTAGTTATAGTTTACATTTTTAGGTAGTTATATGACGAATGCGCCAATTTTGAGTGATCTATTTTAGATCCTATGTTTCGATTGGAAGATCGATCAAGATATAATATATATATATTAATTAAAAAATTATTAAAAAATTTAGAAAATATTTTGAAGTACGGTACAATTTCTATACGAAATTTTTTTATATGATTGATACGACCATCCCAAATACCTAACTTAATGGGTTTGCTAAATCTTAACGCAAACTCTCTACACAACAAAAAATCCTAACGCAACCTAACTATGCAAATATTTACATAAATCTTTTGAGTGTATCGCTGAAATTGTGTTATATAAAAATTCTATTTTTTTATTAATCGATAAAATTAATTTTTTATTTTAGATTAATAAAATAAATGATAAAAGAAATTAATCATTAAAAAATGCAAACGAGGCAGAACATTTTTTTTACTTATATCCAGGGATTGAAGTAAAAATTATCTAGTTACAACTGTTACATTTTAGTTTTAGGAGAGCATAAAGTAATAGCCGACGAAAAAATACATTGTTAGTTCAGTTAAATAAAATTGACATCCTAAAATACTAAATAACTAAATAAAAAGATAATAATAAGAAAAATCAATATTATTAACGTTAACGAAAACGTTTTAATCCCTAATTTTTAAACAAGTTTTTATTCATCAATTTGAATGGTTTCCTAAAAAAAAATATTGGATTGAATTAACTCCTTCAAGCTCGACGATTGAATAAAAATAGGTTATTATGATTTCGAATAAGCCGCTATGGTGAAATCGGTAGACACGCTGCTCTTAGGAAGCAGTGCTAGAGCATCTCGGTTCGAGTCCGAGTGGCGGCATGGCATCTTCTAAAAGAGTAAGTCCTATAATGAATTCAATTCCCGATTTCAATTCCTATAATTGAGGGACGCCCTTATTAATTTAATAATTTTTATGATATTTTCAACTTTAGAGCATATATTAACTCATATATCCTTTTCGATCGTTTCAATTGTAATTACAATTCATTTGATAATTTTATTAGTCGATGAAATCGTAGGACTAGATGATTCGTCAGAAAAGGGGATGATAGCTACTTTTTTCTGCATAACAGGATTATTAGTTACTCGTTGGATGTATTTGAGGCATTTACCATTAAGTGATTTATATGAATCATTAATTTTTCTTTCGTGGAGTTTTTCCTTTATTCATATTATTCCGTATTTTAAAAAACATAAAAACCATTTTAGCGCAATAACCGCGCCAAGTGCTATTTTTACTCAAGGTTTTGCAACTTCGGGTCTTTTAACTGAAATGCATCAATCCGCGATATTAGTACCCGCTCTCCAATCCCATTGGTTAATGATGCACGTAAGTATGATGGTATTGAGCTATGCAGCTCTTTTGTGTGGATCATTATTATCACTAGCTCTTCTAGTCATTACATTTCGAAAATGCATAAGGATTTTTAGGAAAAGCAATAATTTAGAAAATGAGTCAGTTTACTTTAGTGAGATTCAATATGTGAACGAAAGAAACAATGTCTTACGAAACACTTCTTTTATTTCGTCTCAAAATTATTACAGGTATCAATTGATTCAACAATTGGATCGTTGGAGTTATCGTATTATTAGTCTAGGGTTTATCCTTTTAACCGTAGGTATTCTTTCGGGAGCAGTATGGGCTAATGAAGCATGGGGATCATATTGGAATTGGGATCCAAAGGAGACTTGGGCATTTATTACTTGGACCATATTCGCTATTTATTTACATATTAGAACAAATAAAAATTTTGAAAGTGTAAATTCTGCAATTGTGGCCTCAATGGGCTTTCTTATAATTTGGATATGCTATTTTGGGGTTAATCTATTAGGAATAGGGTTGCATAGTTATGGTTCATTTACATTAACATCTAATTGAATAAAAGACTTGACGAATATAAACATAGGACGGCATACAGGTATATATACGAAAACTTCATGTAAACAATCAAGAACCATTTGAATCATTTCCATTACTTGATTCAAATGGTTCTCACAAATTCAAAAGATATCTAGTTATAATAGAATTCCAATTTATTTATTTTACTTAAAAGAATATAAAAGACTCATTTTTTTATTGTACAATCAACCATTTTTTAAATCATGGGATTTCAGTTTCATTTTTTGGTTTACTCACAAAAACTATCGAAAAAAATAATTGGATATAATAGCTTCGACCTTGTCAACTGATAATGATAAAACGAAATCGGGATAAACACCAATACCTATTACAGGTAAAAGGATAGAGATCGAAACAAATAATTCTCGCGGTCCAGAATCAAAAAAATAAGAGTTTGGGGCATTAAAAAGCTTGTATCCATAGAACATCTGGCGTAACATAGATAATGAATAAATAGGAGTTAATATCATTCCAATTGCCATTACAAAAGTAATTAATATTTTTGTCATTAAAAGATATTTTTGACTAGTAAGTATTCCAAAAAAAACTAACAATTCGGCAACAAAACCGCTCATGCCCGGTAATGCAAGAGAAGCCATTGATAAGATACTGAAAGTCGTGAATATTTTTGGAATTGCGATAGCCATTCCGCCCATTTCGTCGAGATAAACAAGACGTATTCTATCATAACTCGTTCCGGCCAAGAAAAAAAGCGCAGCGCCAATAAATCCGTGAGAGATTATTTGTAAAATGGCTCCGTTGAGTCCTGTATCGCTTATAGAACCAATTCCTATAATTATGAAACCCATATGAGATACAGAAGAGTAGGCTATTCTTTTTTTTAAATTACGCTGACCGGGAGATGTTGAAGCTGCATAGATTATTTGAATTGTGCCTACTATAATCAACCAGGGAGAGAATATAGAATGGGCGTGGGGTAATAATTCCATATTGATCCGAACCAATCCATACGCTCCCATTTTTAATAAGATTCCGGCTAAAAGCATACAAGTACTGTAATGTGCCTCTCCATGGGTGTCTGGTAACCATGTATGTAAGGGTATGATCGGTGATTTGACAGCAAAAGCAATAAGAAATCCAATATAGAATATTATTTCCAGTGCTACAGGATACGATTGATTAGCTGATGTTTCAAAATTTAATGTTGGTTCATTGGAACCATATAAACCAATACCCAAAACTCCCATTAATAAAAAAACGGAACTTCCTGCAGTGTACAAAATAAATTTTGTAGCTGAATACAAACGTTTCTTTCCCCCCCACATGGATAGAAGTAGATAAACTGGAATTAATTCTAACTCCCACATGATGAAAAAAAGTAAAAGGTCTCGAGAAGAAAATGGTCCTATTTGACCGCTATACATTGCTAACATCAGAAAATGGAATAGTCGGGAATCTCGAGTAATCGGCCGAGCCGCTAAAGTAGCTAAAGTTGTGATAAATCCTGTCAGTAAAATGGGTCCTATAGAAATTCCATCTATTCCCAATCTCCAGTAAAAATCAAAAAAATCGATCCATTTATAATCCTCTGTCAGTTGCATTAATGGATCATCCAATTGGAAACGATAACCGAATGCATAGGTTGTTAGAAGGAGTTCTGTTATGCATATACCTATAGTATACCAACGCATTATCTTATTTCCTCTATGAGGGAGAAAGAAAATTAAGGAACCCGCGAATATTGGCAAAACTACAACTAGCGTTAACCAAGGAAAATTATTCATGGTAAAAACAAGATAAACTTGGACCAGAAAAACCCGTGCTCAAAATAAATAGTTTTTGAGCGCGGGTTTTTGTCGGTAAAGGTAAAAAAATCAAATGTATTCAAGTAGGGTTTTCTGGAACGTATTAATAAGCCAGACCCATACTTCGAGTTGTTTCATGCCATAAATAAACTCGAACACTCAAGAAATCTGTCGGACAGGCGGATTCACATCTCTTACAACCGACACAGTCCTCTGTTCTTGGAGCAGAAGCAATTTGCTTAGCTTTACACCCGTCCCAAGGTATCATTTCTAATACATCCGTTGGGCAGGCGCGCACGCATTGAGTACACCCTATACACGTATCATAAATCTTTACTGAATGTGACATTTGGATCTATAAATTTTTGAATGTCAGAAAGTTTCGATCTAGTAAACTTGTAAATGAATCATATATTTAGACACCAGATGAATCAATAATTTATCATAATTTTTCTAATCAATCTACTTCTGGATTGACTCATGCGATAGAGCCAAGATACTTTAATTTCTTACATTTTTGAAAACATGTATTATTACGTAATGTATGGTCATGGTAATTCTAATTTATGAATATTAGAATTTATATGATTAATACTACTTATTCAACAAATTCGATTGATTGATACGAGTTGATTTTCTGTTACGATAAATTGATGAAACAATAGCCGGGCCAATAGCTGCTTCAGCGGCTGCAATAGCTATAACAAAAATTGAGAAAATATTTCCTTTTAATTGGCGACTATCAAAAAAATCAGAAAATGTTACGAAATTCATATTAACCGCATTCAGTATAAGTTCAAGACACATAAGGGCTCTAACCATATTCCGGCTCGTGATCAATCCATAGATACCGATAGAAAATAAGTAGGCACTCAAAACAAGTACATGTTCGAGCATCATTGACCAACTCCTTATCAATTTCGATTCATTTCAATATGAACTGAACAACAATTCAACAGATTCAATTGACTAGAATAAAAAAAAGTACGGAACAAAGGCAGATTTTCTAGTGTTAATAGAATAGATTGAATAATTTCTATTTTAGACATAAACAATCTTTAATTAAAGGGAAATAAATGTAATGTAATAAAACCGAACAGAGTTTAATGTGCATTGCTAATTCTATAAATTTTTTACTGTCGCGCCACGGCAATTGCACCTATCAAAGCGGCTAAAAGAATTATCGAAACGAATTCAAATGGAAGAAAGAAATCTGTTGATAAATGAATTCCAATTTGTTGACTATTACTTATCAAATCTTGCTCTATAATCTGGTTTGATCTTGTAGTCCAAATAATTCCGTACCATGACGTATCCGTAATAATAATCATGAGTAAAACAAAAATACTTGTACAAACTGGCAAAGTAACCACATCCCCAATGGTCCAAAGATTCAAATCTTTGTAATATTCTGAACCATTCATGAACATCACAGCAAATACGATTAAAACATTTATAGCTCCCACGTAAATAAGGAGTTGTGCAGCAGCTACAAAATAAGAGTTTAATAGAATATAGAATAAGGATATACAAACAAGAACCAGTCCCAACGAAAAGGCAGAATAAATGGGGTTGGTAAATAATACCACCCCCATACCTCCTAGTATAAGAACCGATCCCAGAAAGACTAAAAGAAAATCATGTATTGGTCCGGGCAAATCCATTATATGTAAAATAAGAGATAAATAAATAGAAATGTTTTTCATGACCTTATTGAGACCCGACCAGAAATTTTTTTTTTATGATTTTTGAGCAATTCCTAATTTAATCCTAAGTAAATAAATACTAAGGGATATGAAAAAATGTGAGTACTATTATTGGACTAATTTCATTCTTTATCTGAAAGAGTCGTTCTAATTCTAAACGATATATTTTAAAACAATTATGGATATATTAATTAATGGATTTTCAATCCAAATTAAGACGCGTTTCTTACCAACCAATCAATAGTTGGTATTTGTAGTTATTGACCAAACAACACGAAAGAAACCTAAATTCCTTCTATATTAGTTATTAGTAAAGTAATTCTAAATTATTCGTTAATAAGAGATTTACTTATTTATTTGAGGCGAATTCAAAATTGTTCGAATTGTATAATCGTCAATTACTGACATTGGTAAACGACCCAAAGCAATTTGATTATAATTCAATTCGTGACGATCATAAGTAGAAAGTTCATATTCTTCAGTCATTGATAAACAATTCGTTGGACAATACTCAACGCAATTACCACAAAATATACAGACTCCGAAATCAATACTGTAATTAAGCAGCCGTTTCTTGCGAATATCGGTTTCCAATTTCCAATCAACAACGGGTAGATCTATAGGACATACACGAACGCATACTTCACAAGCAATACATTTATCAAATTCAAAATGGATTCGACCGCGGAAACGCTCCGCGGTGATTGATTTTTCATAAGGATATTGAATAGTTACGGGTAAACGATTTGCGTGGGATAAAGTAATCATGAAACTTTGACCAATGTACCTTGCAGCTCGTACTGTTTGTTGACCATAATTCATGAACCCAGTTACCATAGAGAACATATCGTTAATATATATATGAATAGTTTTATGTTTGTTTATTTCTCTTGTTTGAGACACGTTGTGAATATAGAATGTTACTTTACAGTGAAAAGAGTTGGAAAGAAGTTGTTAATAATAGATTACCGAGAGAAATAGGTAAAAGAAATTTCCATCCAAGATTCAATAGTTGGTCCATTCTTAGCCTCGGTAAAGTCCATCTTGTTGTGATAGGAATGAACAAGAACAAATAAGTTTTAGCTAATGTAATAAAGATACCAATTATCGCTCCAAAAACTCCACATGTTTTATTTATTTCAAAAAGCTCAGAAACATATATGTCCGGAATAGATATATTCCAACCTCCCAAGTAAAGAACTGTTACAAATAATGAAGAAACCAATAGGTTTAGATAGGAAGCAACATAAAATAACCCAAATTTTATACCCGAGTATTCGGTTTGATAACCTGCTACTAACTCTTCTTCTGCTTCTGGTAAATCAAAAGGTAATCTCTCACATTCTGCTAGGGAAGAAATAATAAAAATGATAAACCCTATAGGCTGACGCCACAAATTCCATCCCCAAAAACCATATTTTGATTGCGCCTCAACAATATCAATTGTACTTGAACTGTTAGATAATTATAGTCGGTGATACCATCACTGTTACCATCGCTATTACAGAACCGTACATGAGATTTTCACCTCATACGGCTCCTTGAAGGCCAGAAATAAATATAGGGACCGCGTCAGTATTCTTTTTTGAATCTTGATATGTTTGTAGGATGGATAACTATCGGCCGGTCCCAAATTAGACCAATTGAATTCTGTCTGTTATAATTATTTTAATTCAAAATTATAATTATTTTAATTCAAAATTAAATAAAAAAAGTACTTCTGAATTGATCTCATCCTTTCTTTAATTTAATAATTTCAATAATAATTTCAATTCTTCTTTGTTCAGTAATAACTTAACTGTTCAATAAAATACTTCTTGTAAAAATATCAATAACCCGTTGGTTTCACGTACGAAAAAAAAATTCTATATTAATTAATGAATTATGACACAAATTATATATCTATTAATATGTATATGGGAAAGAATAAAAGTAACAAAGAATAAATAAAGTATATCTTTTTTTTTTTTTTCGTTCCTATTCTTCTTTCTATTTCTGAGAAAAAGAGGGCTTTCAAAATAAAGTAAAGGATTATTTCGTTTCGAATAGTTATTTATTAAATCGGTGGATAGGAGTATACTCTGGATTGGAATCGTGTCATGGGGAGTACTGCCTGATCATTTCTACCAACTTCAAGCCCCAATTAGTATTCTTTGTTTGTATATTATGTAAAAATGTCCTTTTGGAGAATTTACATAATCTCCATTACTAATCCTTTACATATGTTCGTGTTTCTAACCATCCACTCGTTTTTGCTCAATCCCCCGTTATGCTAATACATAAAAATGATAGTGAAAACTCAATACGGTTGATCTTTTGAACCCGCTTCAAGTCAGGATGACTAATCAACCAATCTTGGGGGAAACGGTCTCTTCTGTTTATTTCCGCTTAACTCTCTAACTCTTATACATAGAAAATGAGAATCAATCTTTTTACTGCGAATTTATATATAAGCTGTTTTCTTTCACTCATATAACTATTTGATTTAGTTCATCAACCCGAATAATGAATAAAAAAAAAAATTAAGATATCTACTCAATCCATTCCAACCCTTTCCTTGAAAGGAAGGAATAGAGAAAAGTTTATGTCTATGTATCAACGAATCGCACGTAGAGATATTGATAACACACATAAAGTTAATGGTATTTCATAACTAATCGATTGAGCAGCAGCTCGTAGACCGCCTAAAAAGGAATATTTATTATTTGACCCGTATCCCGACATAAGAAGTCCAATTGGAGCAATACTGGAAATGGCAATCCATAAAAAAACACCGATATTGAGATCCGCTAAAACAAGGTGATATCCAAAAGGAACTACTGAATAGCTTACTAAAATTGATATGACTGCTATGGATGGCCCGATACTGAATAAACGAGTATCCCCCCTAGATGGAAAAAGATTTTCTTTGAAAAGTAGTTTTGTCCCATCTGCTAGAGCTTGAAGAACTCCCAAAGGGCCGGCGTATTCAGGTCCAATACGTTGTTGTATCCCTGCCGATATTTCTCTTTCTAACCATACAATTACCAGTACGCCTATTGTGATTCCCACTACAAGAGTCAAAATAGGAACAAGAACCCATAGAATTCCATAAACCTCTTTAAAAAATTCTAATCTAGAAAAAGAATCGATATCTTGTACTTCCGGTGTATCAATTATCATTTCAACGATCAACTTCTCCCATAATGATATCTATACTACCTAGTATCGTCATAATATCAGCCAATTTCATTCTTTTAACTAACCGCGGAAGAATTTGCAAATTGATAAAACCCGGCGGGCGGATTTTCCATCTCCAAGGAAAACCACCCTGATCCCCTATGAGAAAAATTCCCAATTCTCCCTTTGGGGCTTCTACTCTCACATAAAGTTCTTGTTTCGGCAATTCAAATGTAGGAGACGGCTTTTTACTAATAAATCGATATTCAAAATCATTCCATTCCGGATTCCTTTCTCTATCAAAGTATCGTATTTCTAAATTCTCATAGGGTCCCCCTGGAATTCCTTCCAGGGCCTGTTGAATAATTTTTACGGATTCTATCATTTCACCAATTCGGACTAGATAACGAGCCAATGAATCTCCTTCTTTTTGCCACTGTACTTCCCAATCAAATTCGTCGTAACATTCATAATGATCAACTTTACGAAGATCCCATTGTATTCCGGAAGCTCGCAGCATTGGTCCCGATAAACCCCAATTTATTACTTCCTCTCTACCAATAATGCCTACTCCCTCGACTCGTTCTAAAAAAATAGGATTTCGTGTAATAAGTTTTTGATATTCAGCAACTCTTGTTAAAAAATAATCGCAGAAATCCAAACATTTATCTATCCAGCCATGAGGTAGATCGGCCGCTACTCCTCCGATACGAAAATAATTATGCATCATTCTCATACCGGTGGCAGCTTCGAATAGATCATATACTAATTCTCTTTCTCTGAAAATATAGAAAAAGGGAGTTTGTGCACCAATATCCGCCATAAAAGGACCGAGCCATAACAGATGAGAAGCTATACGACTCAACTCCAACATAATTATTCTGATATAGCTGGCTCTTTTAGGTACTTGAATATTTCCCAACTGTTCCGGTCCGTTTACAGTTATTGCTTCTGTGAACATAGTAGCTAAATAATCCCACCGTGTTACATAAGGCAAATATTGTATAATTGTTCGATTTTCCGCAATTTTTTCCATTCCTCGGTGTAAATAACCCAATATTGGTTCACAGTCAATAACATCTTCACCATCTAGAGTAATGATGAGTCGAAGAACACCATGCATTGATGGGTGGTGGGGGCCCATATTGACTATCATGAGGTCTTTTCTTGTAGCCGGTATATTCATAGGTTTTTCCTCGATTCATTCTTTCATGAATTGCTGAAAACGAAAAAAAGTTCATTAAAATTCAAGATCTAATAAATCAAATAATTCAAAATGCCTTTATAAAAAGAAAATTAACGAGTTTTTGACTCCCGAATATCCAACCGATTAATTAATTCTTTATAACATATTCTATTTTTCTTTGACAAATAAGACAGTAATCGTTGGCGTTTTCCCAGAATTTTACGTAAACCTCTCTGAGATAAATAGTCTTTTTTGTGTAATTGTAAATGTGAAGTAAGTCTTCGTATCCTATTGGTGAAACTAACTATTTGAAATTCAACAGATCCTCTGTTTTCGTCTTTTTCTTCTTGTGAAATAACTGAGATGAATGAATTTTTTACCATAAACTGAAATCTTCTCCCCCCCCCTCTTTTTATTTTAAGATATTTTTTATTGATAGATATCTTTATTGATCAGTAATAATAATGCCCCTAATTTTTATTTGGTATATACAAAAATTTGTATTTCGTTATTAATTTCTAATTTTTTTAATTTAATAAAACTTACTCAATCCTATTTTCATTTTAAAATTGGATTTGAAAGGGGCTAAAAAAGTATGGTTGGTTTCTTCACTCACAAAAGATAAAAGTTTAGACCTAAAATAATAAAATTTTGTTCATTCTAGATCTAATTGATATGTCATTGAATTAGTATCATGTATCAGAATGGAATGTAAGACAATGTATGCGTGCATCTCTTTGTCGTCATAGACCAGATATGGTATGGGAAATATAGGAAAAATGTACTATTAATGAATTTTCAATCGCGGATACATATGTATCCTTACCATACTGAAACAACTGCCATTATTCGTATTAAACCAATAACGATTCATACAAGCTAAATCTTCTAATCGATAATTGGGCCAAAGAAATAGCTTTAATTTTATAAGTTTTTTTTTATATTTTTTGCTTTTATCCACAACTTGACTGTTTACCTCATTCCCATTACAAAAAGATGCCTTTCTATGTCTATTCTTAGAATTTAAACAAATTAGAATTCGCAATTCTCTACGACGTCTAGGCGATAAAATATTTTCAGGAACAAACAAATCATAATTTTTTTTATATCTATTTCCCGTCATCTTTTGATGTTTTGTAATGACTTCATCAGAATTCTTATCAACATGTTTTTTTTCTCGGTATCTTTGATTTATTTGATGTTTACTTTTATGAACTAATGAAATACCGAGGGTTTGATACATAATAAATTTTCCATCATTTTTTATAGCTAGACGAATTGGTTCAATAATCAAAAATCCCCTTTTAATAAATTCTGTAAGAGTTACATCTTTCTGAATCGTCAAAATATCCAGACTCATTTCGCCCCTTTGAATAGAGGATATAGTAATTTCTCTTGGATTTATCAGTCTAAGCAGGAGACAATATACGTTGATGTTATTGATTATTTTTTTATTTAAAGAATCATCCCATCTCAATTGAAAATACAAATACCTTTTTAGGAAGAAATCAAACTCCGCTTTTGTATTGATCTTGTATTGCTTTTTATTTCTATGTTTTTTCATGTCCGATCCCGTATAATCTTCTTCAACATCTTTTTCTTGGTTTGAAAGAGATGATTTAAGATCTGCTTGGCCCGTGGATTCTTTTTCTCCTTGATTTCGGTTTTCTAATTCAAGAGATTTTTTTTCATTCGACGATATTGATATAAAAGGATCTCTTTTTTTATTTCCAGTGATGCTTTTGTTTTCACTAGCATTTTTTTTTATATTAGAATTAAAAAGTAGTAATTTAATTGGTATAACCCACGGTTTCATTTTATACGTATTATAAAGTCTCACAAATTCTGGCAAGAACCAAAGTTCCAGATTTGATATGGGACGACTTAGTATTTCTTCATTCATTCCCATCCAATCCAAAAGGGGTTTTTGATTGGATAGGTTGATTTTTTGATCTTGCTGAAGTGTGAGATAAAAAAGACTCTTATTATTGATTTTATCAATTATTTGATACTTATTAACCCTAGTCTTAGTATATTTATTACTGTTAGTGTCAGTATCAATATTGATCCAGGCCTCAATATCGACCTTCGTTTTAAGACAAAAATCGAGAATTCTCCAATCAAAAAATTTTCTATCCGTATTTTTATCCATATCTCGAATATCATCTTCTACCATTTCTACCATATTAAATGATTTTTGTTTATGTGTGTTGTAATTATAAAAAATATCTTGGTTCGTTTTTACTTGTAATGGCGATCCATAAATTGAAGAGTACTTCTTAGTTTCAGAATTTATAGATTTATATGCTAAAAGATCATATCTATATTGTTTTTTAAAATTATCCTTTTGATTCAATAATAAATCCGTTTCAATTTTTGTTTTTTTTTCGTAGTGAATTAATTCATCTTTTTCATATAAATCACACAAATCTTTATATAAATCTTTATTTTGAGCTATACAGTTCAATATATTTCGCCATTTTTGTGGTACTACTCTAGACCATTTAATTTGAGATACATCACATTGATATTGATAATGACTCCTTAACCAATTTGTCCATTGATTCATTCCAGAATTGCGAAGATTCTTAGGTCTTAATTCGGAATGAAATAGTTCTTGTCTTACAACAAAAAAATCCTTTATTTCATTCTTAAGAAAAAGGGGGGTTCCATTATATTGAAATACGGATTTCAATTTCTCTAACTTAATAAGTTTGGTTTGTGATAATTTGTAAAATACATATGCTTGTGAAAAGTAAGATAAGTCAAAAAAAGTCTTTGAATTAAGACTAATATTAGTATTAGAAAGTGACTCTTTTATAATCGAAATAAATTTAATTAAACTTTGATTTGTTTTATTAATTCTTTCTTGATTTGCTTCATTACTGTTAATGTTTTTATTAATAATTTTTTTTGTTGATTCAAGAAAAAGTTGTGTATTGATACTAGGAATATTAATCATAGATAGAAAGATATCTATGTATATCTTTTCAATGAAAAATATTATAAAATAATGGGATTTACGGATTAATCGAGCAGTTCTTCTTTTTAATATCTGCCAAATATTTTTTTGTGATTCCAATCTTTTATCATCATAACTTATTTTGTTAGAACTCAAATTTCTATTTGAAGTTATAAATCCCTTTTTCTTGTCTTTTGTAATTTTTTCTATTTGATTTATGATGGTGTTTATTCTATCAGTCAGATCTTGCATTTTTTTTTCTGTTAATGAATAATTTGTCCAATCCTGAGATCTAATTTGAATGGACGATTCCTGAATCATCCGATTACTGATTATTGAATCTTTTTTAATTTCACTCAATTCATATACTTCTATTTCTCTCAATCCAAATAATATAATTGGGTTTATTTTTGAGAGTTCTTTTATTATTTCTTTTATAAACAGAATGTTTTTAATGATCCATTTTTTTGGTTTTTTTGAGACATTTAGAAACAATTTTGTTTGTTCTTTTAAAATTCCTAGAATTATAAAACATTTCTTTTGCAATTTTTTAATTTTTTTTTTGAGTTCTTTTAAAATCGGTTCAAAAAATGAAAGTTTTTTTCTGGGAGAACCAAAAGGTAGTTCAGCTTCCATTCCAAAAATTGTTAAAAAACAAAAATCATTTTTTTGACCTTGCTTTTTCATTGGATCGTTATAAGGGGCTCGTAACTTAGATCTGTGCCAAGGTTTAAGACGAAAAGGAAATAGGATCTTGATCTGAATGCCGTCTGTTAACCAGTTTTTTGGAAATTCTTTTTCTGATAATTGAACGCCGTTATAGGTACATTTAACATGCATTTCTCTATTCCAATCCTTTAAGTCCTCATACCATTCCGGAAATTGAAATAATAGTATACGGACGATATTTTTAGCTATTATCAATGAAGGTAATATAATATATTTTCTAAGAATTGATTGGGTTACTAATAAAAAACCTCTCATTACTTGAGCAAGTAAAATACTATCCCAGGCTTCCGCTATTTGTATACGCACTTTCTCCTTTCTTTTGTCTTCTTCTTTTTTGTCCTCCTCTTTTTTTTTCGCGCTTTCTTTTGTCTTTTTCTCTGTATAATTCGAAATTGTGAATTCTGTGTTTTTCCACATCCAATTTCTAAAAATTTTTTTCATCCGTTCAGAAATATCAAAAAAAAAAAAAAAAGATTTGTCTATTCGGTCCAAAAAAAGAGGGGAATGCGCATTTGCTTCAAAGAGTTTCCAAGTAACTGTTTTACGTCTTTGAGCGCGCATGGAGCCTTTGATTATGTCTCGACGAAAATCCGATTGTTGGGAATAACGTATCAAAGCAACTTCGCCTGTTTGATCAGTATTATTAGTTTCTTTGGTATTAGTATAAGCATCAGTATTTTGTTGGTTATCAGTAAAAATCACTACACGTTTGGATTTTCTTGAACGAATCTGATGATCCTCTACCACAGTTTCTTCGGTTTCCCCCTCCTGTTGTTCAAAATCGTTGATTAATTTGTATGACCATCGAGGAACTTTTTTATTAATTTCTTTTATTCCAATAGATTTTTTTTTAATCATTTTATCGTTGGGAACAGTTCTAATTGCATCAAATAATAATTTTAAAATTTTGATTCGATCCTCTGAATCAATTCTTACTTGTTCGTGTTCTGTAACTAAAAAAAGTCTTTTAAAATTTAAATTTGATGTGTATTTTACAACCAATTCA